TTTTCTATCTTTATCCATGGATCCTTTACTAATACTCATTAAATTGGAAGTATTGATCCAATTAAAAAAAAAATTATGTTTCGCAATTAAATAATCCAATTTGTCAATTTTTAATTGACCCTTGGATACAAATCACGAGAATGTATATTCTTCCTCGAATCCTTCGTTGAGAGGTAAAGGATTAAATCCTTTTAAGAAAAAAAGTTTTTTTTTCGGAATATGAATCAAATCAAACCGAGAGATCCCTTAACTATAAAAGGGATTAATAAAACGAATCCCACTTTTACCACTAAACTATACCCGCTACAATGCGATTATTGTATATAAATGAAACTTTTGTCGAACAAAAAAAGGTAATCGGACGTAATCAAGATAGGATCCAAAACAAAATAATGATGAAAATTATAGCATTGGTGTGTTTGTTTTGGTTTTGTCATGTTAGTAGACCTAATCAAATTAGTAAAAGAACACTCCTAATTCAAAATTAAAAGAAAGAAAGAACAAGTTCTTTCTTTTGCTGGAGGATTTTTGACAGAACAGGTAGGGCTCGATAAAACTATTTATGTTATGACATAAGAATGCATTGCACAACAATCCACAGTTCCTTATTTTTTTTTCTTTTTTTTTTTTCCAGTAAAGGAAAAAAAGAAGGAAAGAAAAGAAAGAATAATAATAATACAATAAAAAATGACACTTTGATTCTATAGAATGAAATTCCATATCATAGGAATGGAAAGATTCCTTCTTCTGATTGTTGTTTCAATAATCAATAATAAGCACTTTTGTTTTCAAACAAATCATTTTATCTATGATTTGGAATGGAACAAAAAATGGCCCGGCTAGGTACTGACCAGGCCAGGCCGTGAAAAGAAAAAAAGCTCTTTCGGAACTTGCTTTTTTATTTTTTTTTATTCGAAATATCTCTTTAGAACCTTTTCTTTATCTAAATGGGATTGCTTATAAAAGTAGTATATATTAAAGTTGTATATATCAATATAGTCAAAAAAAGAATAAAGAGAGATAAAGAAAGGATTTTTTTCAAGCCTTATTTTTTGTGTAATGTAAGATAGTAATTATCCTTTTTCAATTGGGAGAGATGGCTGAGTGGACGAAAGCGTCGGATTGCTAATCCGTTGTACGAGTTTTTCGTACCGAGGGTTCGAATCCCTCTCTTTCCGTTTCCGTTGATGACTTGGTATTTTATTTATTTTTTTTCAAAACCTTTCCCTTGTTTTTGTTTTTTTTTATTTAATATAATAAATAAGGATGTACAATAGATAAAATCCGAAGTAAGAACATTGAAAAATTAAGCAAGTAAAAAGAAAGGCTTTTTTATTCTTCACGTCCAGGATTACGTCCTGGATCATTAGATAGGAATCCAAAGATGAAGAGAGAAACAAAAAATATCACTACTGTGTAAACAAAGAGTTTGAGAGTAAGCATTACACAATCTCCAAGATCTTTTTTTTTTGAAAAAAAAAGAGAATAGATTCTCCATTTTTCTACCCCATATCCTATTTTGACACCAATAAACAAAATGGTTTCTCGAAATCAAAAAGAATTTTCAGAAATTCATTTGGAATAAGAGTCGAGTCTTTTATTAAAAAAAAAATATCTTTCCTATTTTGGGATGACTCTAAAAGGGTTTTTCAATAAATGAAAAAGAATCAGAATGAGGAAAGGAAAGAGAGTGAGTCAGATTTCTTGCAGCTATCTAAGAATTGTTTGAATCGAGGGTTCATGCTGTGAGACTTATCCGATCTTATCCATTGTTCGATTTTTTTTTTTCGAATAAATCATGTCTAGGACAGTATTAAAGATCTCATCGAAAACTTACAGCAGCTTGCCAAACAAAGGCTAAGAGAAAAAAGAGAAGGGGTATTACTGGCATAAAATCTACGATTGGATTCAAAAAAGCGTAGGCCTCCGGCAATTTGGCTAAGAAAAAACTACTCGAATAAAGGGTGGAATGAAGACAGATACAGATCAAACTAAAGATATTAAGCATAACAAACATTTTTTTTTCTTGGAAATTGTATTTTGATTGAGTTATTGTTATTGATAATTGATATCCCTTAAAAATGAAAAAAAAAAGAGTAAGGTATACCAAAAAATCCTTCTTTGAACTCAACCAATCAAAAATCCTTCAATTCTTACATTAAAAAAGAATAGAAGAAATCATACTTTTATACAATATCTTAATTGAATTATATGTAATGATCAATAAATTCAGTTTCATTGTATCTCTACACGTGTCAAAACCCTAGGAACAATAGAGTCCATAGATATTTTGGATTGGAATTGACGAATAACAAAAAACAATACTAGTGTTTATTAGTATTGAATAGAAATCGAAATGGGGCGTGGCCAAGTGGTAAGGCAATGGGTTTTGGTCCCGCTATTCGGAGGTTCGAATCCTTCCGTCCCAGGGAATACCTATTCTCTATATAGATAGAAATATCTATTATCAGAATAAAGAAAGGTTGTCTTTTTGAACTGTCTTCTTTACTCTTTAAGAGTCAAATATTGGATATTATGTGATTCTTGTTTCTGATTTTTAATGATTCTATTCTTCTTTAAATCCTATTTTTTCACAAATTAAATTCAAATAAGATAGATATAGATGGAACTGAATCGAGTTGTGATCTAGGAACATAGATTCGAAGAATTGGAAATAAAGAAAAAAGGGGATTGCAAAAGAAAGAGGTTGAATGCGCTTTTCATCGTATGTCCATCCCCTTATACTTTGAATATTGAATATTCATATTGAAGTTTAAGTTAGTTACTTCGAAAAGTCTTACGTGCCATATAATAAGAATTAATTAACAATGTAAGATATCAATTTCACTAGCTGTGCTTGTACAAATTGGATTAAGAAATAATCAATTACATACATATAACATATCTATTTTCTTTGAACCTCATTTTAGGTATTTCATTTCGTATTTGATTTGGTTCTCATAAATAATTGTAAATATATGGAATAATATAGACAGGGGGTAATTCATACATTCTATATTCTATTCTCCTTACTTTAAATAAAAATTATTGAACGAACCCCCACCAGTCAAAGAAACTACGCGTAAAATGAGGAAATGCTTAATGTATTATTGTCGTTCTATTTCAGTGATAACGTTTTTTGGTTTTTTGAAAAAGATTTTTGATCCGTTCATTTGAAATATTCTATATTGAATATTCATAATTCATTCCACTGACAATTGTTCAGTCTATCTGATAGAGGGAATTATTTTTTTTTTTTATGATTTTCTTTTTCAGTATGAAATGAAAGAAAAAGAGCCTAAATCTTCCTTTACATAAACTTTTTTTTATCCACTCCACGAAAAAAAGAAATCAATTTCTTTTTCTATCTATCTATATTTTTTTAATCACTGAGATTTAGGTTTAATTCAAAGATAGATTATTTATGATGATAAATGTAATCTTTAGTAAAACTTTATTCATCAAATAGTGATATCCGGGTAGGTTTTTTTTTCAATTCAATAACTATTTGAATTTAATGATTTCTTATGAGTATTTAATATTCGAAGAAGTCTAAGATTGTTGAATATATCCTCTCAAGTTACTTGAAGATGCAATGTAGATTCAATACAAAGAGCTTTTTTCTTTCTAGTATTTAGAAATTAATAATTAATAAATAAAATAAAAATATTGCATTCATCCAATAAAAAGAAAATCGAGGGTGAAATTGAATTCTTTCTAAGACTTCTTTAGAAAGCAATGTAACGACCGAACAAATGACTATTCATGATTCCCTAATTGAATCAATTACATATCAGTTCCAAACTAGAGGAATGTTATGGTAAAACTTCGTTTGAAACGATGTGGTAGAAAGCAACGTGCGACTTGAAGGACATGATCAGTTGTGGATTCTTACACCCACCCTTTTGATTCTATAGGAATGAAGGTGCTCTTAGCTCGACATCCTTTGTTCTGTTCCACTAGAAACCTCATTTTTTCTTGGGTTGTAGTGTAAACAGTATGTGATGTAGCTCAAGTAGAAAGTATTGATTCATTTCTCAGGGCAAGGATCTAGGGTTAGTGCCAATTAATAAGTTGGAACAACTTCGTAAGTGTAGTCTATTTTCGATTTCTAAATCGAAAGGATCCAATTCGAGCAAGTTTCAAATCCAAAAAAGGAAAATTTGTTGGAATTAGTGAAACTCTTTTGATCCAAAGTGTATCGTGCGGGAATCAACCGTTTATGATTCTTTGATAGAAATAAATCAGAAAAAGGGGCATGTTGCTGCCATTTTGAAACGATTAAAAATCACCGAAGTAATGTCTAAACCCAATGATTCAAGGCAAAGAGAAAATATTTTGGAACAAGGAAATATCTTTTTTTTAATTGTCTCGACAACTAGATCAAGAATAAGGAGTCCGAATAGATTCTAAATGAGACAAAGAACAAGGGGTTAGAGAACACTCAAAAAATCAAATGCCTAAGGGTTTTCTTTTGAGCTATTTCAGAATTACTCAACTTGAGTTTTGAGAATACAAATTCTTTTTTTTTTTGATAAAGAAAAAAAAAGTATTAAATAATCATAGTCTAATTTATTTGATTTAATGCTTTTATAGATCTATTTGACATTAGAATTGTATACATAGACATATCTATATTCTAATTTCTCGAGCCGTACGAGGAGAAAACTTCGTATACGTTTCTAGGGGGGGTTCTAGTTTATCTACGTCTATCCCAATGAGCCGTTTATCGAATCGTTGCAATTGATGTTCGATCCCGAAGAGAAGGAAGAGATCTTCGGAAAGTGGGTTTTTATGATCCGATAAATAATCAAACGTATTTAAATATTCCTGCTATTCTATATTTTCTTGAAAAAGGCGCTCAACCTACAGGAACTGTTTATGATATTTTAAAGAAAACGGGGGTTTGTTTTTACGGAATTTCGTCTTAATTAAAGGAAAGTCAATTAATGAAATAAAAAAGAAGAGGGTGTGGGTGATTCGTATATAGCTTTGTATAAGTATAAGTTTTTTTTTCTACTATACTTTCCCCACTCCCTTCCTCTTCTTTTGCTCTATTTATATTTTTTTTTATTGTATTCTTTTCGAACTATTCATATTGACAACAGTGTATTGAACAAATATAATTCGATCGTGTAGAAAGGGATCTATTTATCTTTCTTATATTTTTCTTTCTTAGATTTCGTTTTTTTATTTTACTTCATTCACAATAAAAAAAAATATCTATATATATGGGTTCATTCGATTTTTTGTGATACAAACAAGAAGTCTTTTTTGGTTAAAAAAAAATGGATAACATAAACGAGAAGAGTCAATCTATCCAAATTGCTTTTTTTTTATCTGAAAATTTGATTATTCTTATTGGATCTCTTTATTTTTATTTTTTAGATTCATAATTTTAGAATCAATTTGAATTTTATTGCTAGTTCGATGTTTTGATTGCGTCGTGCAATTGAATTTCTTTATTTTTTCCAATTGTATCTACATATCCTAATTTTTTTTCGGGTTGCTAACTCAACGGTAGAGTACTCGGCTTTTAAGTGCGGCTAGCATATTTTACACATTTATATGAAGTAACGGATTCGTTCATACCTTCGGTAGAGTTTGTAAGACCACGACTGATCCTGAAAGGAATGACTGGAAAAAACAGCATGTCGTATCAATAGAGAATTCTGAAAATATTTCATTCTTACTGGATCGGTTCAAAACCTTGTTTGAATTCTTAGTGAGAAAAAAATGAAATTAATTCAGAGTTGGGTCGAATGAATAAATGGATAGAGTCCTATGACCTCAATTAATTATAAAGAAAGAAAAAGCAACGAACTTCTGTTCATAATTTCTTAATTTGACTGATTACCCGATCTAATTACACGTTAAAAAGATATTAGTACCTGGTACGGGAAGGGCTTTTCCATGAATGGATGATTATCCATTTTTTAATGAGTCCTAACTATTAGCTATTTCCTATTCTAGGTTGTACATAAATGTGTAGAAGAAGCGGCATATTGATAAAGATATTTTTTTTTTCCAAAATCAAAAGAGCGATTGGGTTGAAATGAAAAATAAAGGATTTCTAATCCATCTTCTTATCCTATAAGGAATATAAACTAATTCGATTGAAAAAGAGAGGATAGAGAGTCCGTTAATGAGTCTACCTGTCTACGAGGTGAGGTATTTATTCTTTTCTTACTAGAATACCTTGTTTTGACTGTATCGCACGATGTATCATTTGATAACCAATAAATCCCCTACCTTTTTTTCTTTTTGGGGTCAAATCAAATTTCCAATGGAGGAATTTCAAGGATATTTCGAACTAGATAGATCTCGACAACATGACTTCCTATACCCACTTCTTTTTCGAGAGTATATTTATGCACTTGCTCATGATCATGGTCTAAATAGATCGATTTTGTTCAAAAATGCAGGTTATGACAATAAATCTAGTTCAATAGTTGTGAAACGTTTAATTACTCGAATGTATCAACAGAATCCTTTGATTTTTTCAGCTAATGATTCTATCCAAAATCCATTTTTTGGGCACAACAAGAATTTGTATTCTCAAATTATCTCAGAGGGATTTGCAGTCATTGTGGAAATTCCATTTTCCCTACGATTAGTATCTTCCTTAGAAAGGAAAGAAATAGCAAAATCGCATAATTTACGATCAATTCATTCCATATTTCCTTTTTTAGAGGACAAATTTTCACATTTAGATTATGTGTCGGATGTGCTAATACCCTATCACATCCATCTAGAAATCTTGGTTCAAACCCTTCGCTACTGGGTGAAAGATGCCTCTTCTTTGCATTTATTACGTTTCTTTCTCCACGAGTATTGGAATAGTCTTATTACTCCAAAGAAAGATATTACCCTTTTTTCAAAAGGTAATCCAAGATTATTCTTCTTCCTATATAATTCTCATATATGTGAATACGAATCCATCTTTCTTTTTCTCCGTAATCAATCTTCTCATTTACGGTCAACATCTTCTGGAATCTTTTTTGAGCGAATCTATTTCTATGGAAAAATAGAACATTTTGCCAAAGTCTTCTTTGATAATGATTTTCAGTGCATCCTATGGTTCTTCAAAGATCCTTTCATGCATTATGTTAGATATCAAGGAAAATCAATTCTGGCTTCAAAAGATACGCCTCTTCTGATGAATAAATGGAAATATTACCTTGTTACTTTATGGCAATATCATTTTTATGCGTGGTTTCAACCAGGAAGGATCGATAGAAACCAATTATGCAAGTATTCTCTTGACTTTTTGGGCTATCGTTCAAGCGTACGACTAAATTCTTCAGTGGTACGAAGTCAAATGCTAGAAAATTCATTTCTAATAAATAATGCTATGAAGAAGTTCGAGACAATAGTTCCAATTATTCCTCTGATTGGATCATTGTCTAAAGCGAATTTTTGTAACACATTAGGGCATCCCATTAGTAAACCGACCCGGGCTGATTCATCAGATTCTGATATTATCGACCGTTTTTTGCG